CAAATAAAAAACTATTTTATGTACCAATTCTTACATCTCCGACTACGGGTGGGGTGACAGCTAGTTTTGGTATGTTGGGGGATATCATTATTGCCGAACCCAATGCCTACATTGCATTTGCGGGTAAAAGAGTAATTGAACAAACATTGAATAAAACAGTACCCGAAGGGTCACAAGCGGCCGAATATTTATTTCAGAAAGGCTTATTCGATCTAATCGTACCACGTAATCCTTTAAAAAGCGTTCTGAGTGAATTATTTCAACTCCACGCTTTCTTTCCTTTGAATCAAAATTCAAAGAGTATTAAGTTTAATTAGTTTTTTGTAGTAAACACGTAGTTAGTTTATCGGAATCAAAGTAAAAATAAGAAGAATGGGGTTTTCTTTAGTGACTTAAGATCTATAAGATCTAATTGTAGAAAGAATCACAAGTTGCATATAATTTTTCTTTTTTTTTTTACTAATATTTCTGATTACTAAATATTCATGATTACGAATCAGCAAGCCTCTATAAAAGAATGACTTCTTGCTTTTGTGAAATTAGGCGAAGTTCATCTTCCCTTCTTACGTATGTATTATCGAATAAATTCAAATATAGACAAATATAGAAAATATATAATTGTGTATTTTTCTATATCTCTCATTTTGACTAAGAAGCCTAGAAATCTTTCGTTAATTTGTAAAAAACCTTTTCTTTATTAAATTTTCTTTATTAAATATTAAATTAGAAGACAAGAACAAACGAATAAGAATAGAGGAAGAATAAGAAACTAAATTATCATACATATCTTTCATGTCGAAAGATGAATAAGTCCATTTAGTTAGTTCTACATTCCTTGCACTTATTATATATACTCACTTAGATATATACTTTGATCTATATTAATTAAAATGAAAATCTCATAATTACAATATACTAATTAGAATCGAATTTTAGAATCGAATTAAATTTTAGAATCGAATTAATAAGAATTCTAGAATTAGAATTCTTAATTGAAAATTATTAATTAGAATTCTTACAAGATATATTTATAAGAATAGAAACAATATAATAATATTAGGTACAAATAGTAAATCGAGGTATTCATTCTATGATAACTTTCAACTTTCCCTCTATTTTTGTGCCTTTAGTAGGCCTAGTATTTCCGGCAATGGCAATGGCTTCTTTATTTCTTTATGTTCAAAAAAACAAGATTGTTTAGATCTGATAGCACTAAATCTCATTTTTTTTTGAACTTAGATAACAAAACTCTCTATTTATTGGAATATGGTATAACATGGGGTTTCTGCTGAACAAAAATCGAACATACATAAATGAAAGAGCTTTTATACATACAGAAAATGCTACTGCTACATGGGTAAATGAATTCTAGCTATTTTCAACTAGAATCAGGATTGGCGGATGTCTAAAATGGAAAGGCCATATATTAATATGTATGTCGATATCCTTAGTAGGGTCATGAAGTGAAGAGGTTTTTTCCATCTAACCAATTTTATGAACTATTCCTAAAGGTTCACATCAAAATAGTGCTAGTTGATGAGAGTTATTTCGGAAACAAAAACAGTAAAATGAAATTCATTGGGCTATGCTCTCAATTCCAATAAAATGAAATCAGATCAAGTATGAGTTGGCAATCAGAACATATATGGATAGAACTTATAAGGGGGTCTCGAAAAATAAGTAATTTTTGCTGGGCCATTATCCTCTTTTTAGGTTCATTAGGCTTCTTATCGGTTGGAACTTCCAGTTATCTTGGTAAAAATTTGATATCTTTATTTCCGTCTCAACAAATCATTTTTTTTCCACAAGGGCTCGTAATGTCTTTTTATGGGGTCGCGGGTCTTTTTATTAGCGCCTATTTATGGTGTACAATCTCGTGGAATGTAGGTAGTGGTTATGATCGATTCGATAGAAAAGAAGGAATAGTGTGTCTTTTTCGTTGGGGATTCCCTGGAAAAAATCGTCGTGTCTTCCTGCGATTTCTGATAAACGATATTCAGTCTGTCCGAATAGAAGTTAAAGAGGGTATTTATGCTCGTCGTGTTCTTTATATGGAAATCCGAGGGCAGGGGGCCATTCCCTTGACGCGCACTGATGATAATTTTACGCCACGAGAAATTGAACAAAAAGCTGCCGAATTGGCCTATTTCTTGCATGTACCAATTGAGGTTTTTTGAGAAATGAACTAAAGAATGAATGCTTTATCAGCAGGAGAGAAAAAGTAAAAAATCCTCCTTTTTCTCTAACATAACTTCACTGAAGTTTCTTCAGAACGCTGATTTGAGCCAAAGCAGACGCAGATGTAACAACCCTAAAACGAAACTCTTTTGGGGGTCTTTTCTGTTTTATGTATATGGAAATTCACTCAATTCAGCAACAAAACAAGTAACGGATCGAAATAATGGATTCATCCTATATATTAAATGTAAATGATTTTGAAATAAAGCAGTTTCGCTTTTTATTTTAAGCCCAATCTTTGTTGAAGTTGGAATTGATGCTT